TATTTTTCCATCCCCCCCTTTTTTTTCAAAATAGGAATCCAAATTATCTTTCTTTAGATGAATCTAGAATTTTTCTTTTAAAACAATCTTTATATGACAAGTGGTTTTTTTTATAAGATAACTACGCCCTCGAGCCCGGGGTCTTAACTTTTTCATAATAGCACCTCCATTGACTTCAGCTTTACTAATAAATAAATCAGCTTCATTCAAACCCATATTATTACTAGCATTTGCTGCTGCAGAATAAACCAATTTTAAAATTGGATACGATGCCCGATAAGGCATTAGTTCCAGTATCATAAGTGTTTCCTCATAAGAACGTCCGCGAATCTGATCAATTACTCTTCGTGCTTTGAAAACAGACATACGTATATGTTGAGCTAACACTTTTGCTTCTTTATCCGAATTTTTTTTCTTTATCATAAAAGAAAGTTCTCCTCCGCCAATGAAAGATAGGTGCCTAGGTGAAGTATAGTATAAGATAAGTAAGAATAAGATAAGTAAGAAAAGTAGAAGTCTTAGTATGCTAGAAAAAGAACTATACTCTTACTATAAGAGAAAGAAAGAGAGAAAGAAAAGAGAAAGAAAAGAGAAAGAAAGAGAGAAAGAAAGATAGCATCTAAGATAAGACTTTTCACATGAATGCTTAGTAGAACGACTAACGACGAGATTTATTATCGTTTCTCACATGTCTTACGAAAGTGAGAGTAGGTGCGAATTCTCCCAATTTGTGACCGACCATACGATCTGTTATATAAATAGGTAAATGTTCCTTTCCATTATGAATAGCGATTGTATGGCCAATCATTGTGGGTATAATGGTAGATGCCCGAGACCAAGTCACTATTATTTCTTTCTCCTCCCTCATGTTGAGTTTTTCAATTTTTCCCGATAAATGATTAGCTACAAAAGGATTTTTTTTGAGTGAACGTGTCACGGCTGATTACTCCTTTTTTGACATTTTTGAAATTGGCAATATCTCGATCTTAATCTGAAGTATGAGGGTAAGAATCAATACAATAATGATGAATGGAAAAAAGAAAAAATACTTTAGCTAGATAAGGGAAGGGGCGGATGTAGCCAAGTGGATCAAGGCAGTGGATTGTGAATCCACCATGCGCGGGTTCAATTCCCGTCGTTCGCCCATCACAGTTCCTATTTACGGCGACGAAGAATCAAACTATCACTATATTTTTTCCTTTTCCTACTTCTTCTTCCAAGCGCAGGATAGCCCCAAGGGGTTGTGGGTTTTTTTCTACCAATCGGGGCTCTCCCTTCACCGCCCCCATGGGGATGGTCTACAGGGTTCATAACTACTCCTCTTACTACAGGACGCTTACCTAGCCAACACTTAGATCCGGCTCTACCCAAACTTTTCTGGTTCACCCCCACATTACCCACTTGTCCGACTGTTGCTAAGCAGTTTTTGGATATCAAACGGACCTCCCCAGACGGTAATCTTAATGTGGCCGATTTACCCTCTTTTGCAATCAGTTTCGCTACAGCGCCTGCTGCTCTAGCTAATTGTCCACCCTTTCCAAGTGTGATTTCTATGTTATGTATGGCCGTGCCTAAGGGCATATCGGTTGAAGTAGATTCTTCTTTTTTATCAATCAAAACCCCTTCCCAAACTGTACAAGCTTCTTCCAAAGCATACGGCTTTCTAGATGTATATGATGATATCTAGACAGATGGATCTTATATGAATCGTATGATGAAGTACCACATGAGTGGCTATATAGGAATCCAAATCTGCCGAATCACTCATGTTATGATCTTCTACATCCTAGGTCTCCCCGTTCCGTCATCTGGCTTATGTTCTTCATGTAGCATTCAGACCGGATGACTCTATGAAATTACGTCGATACTTCCACATATTACGGGTAACGTAGGAGACATCTCTATTTTCCCCCGGGGGGTCTTTCTAATTACCACTGCTTAGCTTTCAATTCGCCTCTGACCATCAAATGAAATGTGAATAATCTGTGCGCGCTTCAAACAATTTTGTCTTCTCCATATTACCATATCTCTAGAGTCAATAATTTTCTATGAGGAACTACTGAACTCAATCACCTGCTGCCGTTCCTCAACAGTTTTCTGTTGAGGTCTATCCCGTAGAGGTACTCCAATTTGATCAGTGATCGATTTCTAGGTTTCGTCGTAAACCTAATTGGTTACTTCCAATTACGTCAATCAATAGTTCAAACCGCACTCAAAGGTAGGGCATTTCCCATTGATATAGGAACTTCTGTACCAGAAACAATGGTATCTCCAATTATAGCCCCTCTGGGATGTAAAATATATCTCTTCTCACCATCCCCATAGTGTATGAGACAAATGTATGCATTTCGATTAGGATCGTATTCTATGGTTACGATTCTACCAGATATCTCTTTTTCATTCCGTCGAAAGTCGATTTTACGGTATAGACGCTTATGACCTCCCCCTCTATGCCCTGCGGTAATGATCCCTCTGGCATTACGACCTTTACCACAATGATGCTGCCCATAGATCAAATTATTTCGTGTATTGGATTTCACTTGACTGTCTACGGCTCCATTGCGTGTGCTCGGGGTAGAAGTTTTGTATAAATGTATTGCCGTGTTATTAAGTCTTTTGCTTTAAGTTCTTTTCTCTATAAGAGGTGGAATAGAATAACCCGGTTGAAGCGTAATGATCATGCGTCTGTAATGCATTGTATGTCCCATCCTTCTACCCTTTCCCGGGAGTCGATGACTATTCATAGCTATGACCTTGACACCAAAGAAGAGTTCGACCCAATGCTTTATTTCTGTCCTAGTTGATCCTGATTCGACATTAGAAGTATATTGATTGTTCCCCAATAACCGAATACTTTTTTCTGTAAATACTGCATATTTGATTCCATCCATAAATCCATTTTCTTCCCTATGAGTTCCAGTATCGATAAGAATTCTAGTTCTTACTGTCCATATGTTATGGTATGAATATACCATACCAATTTGTTATGTATGGATGATGGGATTCCATTGATACAGAGCCAATTCCAATAGACTTTCCCATTGGCGTGCATCCAGCAGGAATTGAACCTACGAATTTGCCAATTATGAGTTGGGCGCTTTAACCATTCAGCCATGGATGCTTAACAGGGATCATCGTACATCGTGAATAACCAAATTCCAATTGAAATGAAATCTTTAGGAGGAATCAATGAAACGACATCAATTAAAATCCTGGATATTCGAATTGAGAGAGATATTGAGAGAGATCAAGAATTCTCACTATTTCTTAGATTCATGGATCAAATTCGATTCAGTGGGATCTTTCACTCACATTTTTTTCCACCAAGAACGTTTTCTGAAACTCTTTGACCCCCGAATTTGGAGTATCCTACTTTCACGTGATTCACAGGGTGCAACAAGCAATCGATATTTCACGATCAAAGGTGTAGTACTGCTTGTAGTAGTGGTCCTTATATCTCGTATTAACAATCGAAAGATGGTCGAAAGAAAAAAGATCTATTTGATGGGGCTTTTTCCTATACCTATGAATCCCATTGGACCCAGAAATGAGACATTGGAAGAATCTTTTTGGTCTTCCAATAGAAATAGGTTGATTGTTTCGCTCCTGTATCTTCCAAAAGGGAAAAGTATTTCTGAGAGTTGTTTCATGGATCGGCAAGAGAGTACTTGGGTTCTCCCAATAAAGAAAAAGTGTATCATGCCTGAATCTCACCGGGGTTCGCGGTGGTGGAGGAACCGGATCGGAAAAAAGAGGGATTCTAGTTGTCAGATATTGAATGAAACCGTAGCTGGAATTGAGATCTCATTCAAAGAGAAAGATAGCAAATATCTGGAGTTTCTTTTTTTATCCTATACGGATGATCCTCCGAGGAAGAAACGAAACATAATCAACTTGAATTCAGGACAGCTATTCGAAATCTTAGGGAAAGACTTTATTTGTTATCTCATGTCTGCTTTTCGTGAAAAAAGACCAATTCATTTCTTCAAACAACAAGGAGCTGGGGCAACTATGCAATCCAATGATATTTCCCATCTCTTCTCGAGAAACAAGTGGGGTATTTCTTTGCAAAATTGTGCTCAATTTCATATGTGGCAATTCCGCCAAGATCTCTTCGTTAGTTGGGGGAAGAATCAGCACGAATCGGATTTTTTGAGGAACGTCTCGAGAGAGAATTGGATTTGGTTAGACAATGCGTGGTTGGTAAACAAGGATCGGTTTTTTAGCAAGGTACGGAATGTATTGTCAAATATTCAATATGATTCCACAAGATCTATTTTCGTTCAAGTAACGGATTCTAGCCAATGGAAAGGATCTTCTTCTGATCAATCCAGAGATCCTTTCGATTCCGTTAGAAATGAGAATTCAGAATATCACACATTGATCGATCAAACAGAGATTAAGCAACTAAAAGAGAGATCGATTCTTTGGGATCCTTCCTTTCTTCAAACGGAACGAACAGAGATAGAATCAGATCGATTCCCGAAATGCCTTTTTGGATCTTCCTCCATGTCCCGGCTATTCACGGAACCTGAGAAGCGGATGAATAATCATCTGCTTCCGGAAGAAATCGAAGAATTTATTGGGAATCCTACAAGATCCATTCGTTCTTTTTTCTCTGACAGATGGTCAGAACTTCATCTGGGTTCAAATCCTACTGAGAGGTCCACTAGAGATCAGAAATTGTTGAAGAAAAAACAAGATGTTTCTTTTGTCCCTTCCAGGCGAGCGGAA